CCGGCCGGGAAGAGGAGAGATCAACGACGGAGCTACTAGCTACTAGTTGGAAAGGAAAGGACAAGACCACCTTTCGTACATTTCTACTGGTCCAGACATTCGAATAGCGAACGAAAGACCAGGAGCCATTAGGCTAAAGAAAGCACTTCCAGCCGGGTTGACGGCTGTGTGGCCCTCATTCAGCTGGAAGTAGGAAATCAATCCCGGCACGACCGATGACTTAGTCTCCTTCTCCGCTTCGACTCAACCACCTAACCTCTTAGAAAAGATCCGATAGATAGCAGCTACCTAAGGCGTCAATACTCTCTTCACCCTTCACCAATCAATTACCGGTGTTTAATCTAGTAAGTCCTAGTACTATGTTCTCCTACTAGGAGCGGGTTAAATGAAAGGGTTAGCTCTGCCTCTGCCCCTTTCTTTATAGGTGAGGTGAGGGGAACTGCTCAGAAATTTCTTAGTTGGGTGAGGGGTGACTGATCCGGTCAGTCAAGAAATAGGAGAAAAAAAAAAAGGTGTGTCTGGTCTGGTGTAGCTAATGTGACTTTCTCGATCTTTAGTTCCTCTTCTTTCTCTCTCTTGACCAATGCTCCGGCTTCCACAACTCACTCAAAAGATCAGCCGTTGTGACACAGGTGTATCGAGGTAGGCCGTGGATTGAATAGAGAAAGAAGTTAGAGGGCTCGTATTTGACAGATTTCGAGCAACCACTGTAGCCACTCCTATCTCTTCCGGACCTAAGCGACCTGACCACTTTCATGCTTCGAATGAGAAGTTGCGCTTTCGATCTTGTTCTCAGCTCCGACGATTGGGTCCGGTCCTTTAGGCGAGGCTCTTTACTTTACAGGGTGGTTCCCTTTACGGTTCAGGAATTCGTGGTTGGCTCACTTTTGTTTGTTTGGTTACAGTTCATGCCCACTCGTCATGAACCCCCGCCGCTGAGTCGCAACTCTTCCTGTAGAAACCTCCTTCAACTGATTCAAGTGATTCAGTCAGTAGGAAAGTCAGTAAGAAAGCCAGATGCCTCTCCTGCAGGCCGAAACATTTCCTTTGAATAGATGCGGTTCTCCCCATAAAGAAAGAGTGAGCGCTCACTCTTCTTTACTTTATGGCCCACCCTTGTTGCGAAATCTCACTCGGAGAAGTGGGAGTATAGGTTTTTTGGAAGACCTCTCCCTTCTCCATTATTCTAATCATTGAATTAGGTAGGACACTCGACTGTTTAAGGAGAGGGTTTCACTATCTCTTTTCTTTCCGAGTCTACTTGTTGACTTCTTTTTTTTTCTTTATGCTGTTCGGAAAGACCAGTAAGTGGTTTTGGCATATCTTATGCAATCGATTGATTCTATCAGGTCCATTCTTCGGTAGTGCATAGGCTCCGGCTTCTGTAGTCCTCTAGCCGAGCCACTACTTGCGTGTGTGTAATTCATGGCAGTTTTTTATTATGGAGCTATACATGGAGCTTCCTCCAGGATTCTCAGACCCAAAGAAACCGTCTGCAAATGACAGAAATTGATATGGCTTAAAGCAAGCGCCGACGTTTGAGTTCGATCGGTTCAGCACGGCTGTAGAAAAGATGGGATTGAAGAGAAGTCTAAATGACTACTCCTTGTTTGTCAAGCAATCCGCATCAGGTCTCGCTGTTCTCTGTTTTTATGTAAATTATATTGTAATTACCTTATATGATCAGAAAGCCTTTCAATAAAGGTCTTCAATCTCATCTACAAGTCTATTCGACATGAAAGACCTTGGCAGACTCCAGTATTTCCTTGTGAGGTATCTCAGTCGGTATAGTCCTATCTCAATGCAAATATGCAATAGACCTTCTCTCTCGAACTGGTCTAACTGCTTGCAAACCAGCTGAGACTCCGGAATCATAAGTTCTCAATTGATGAAGGAGAACTGCAGGAGGATCCTTCCATGTATAGACGATTAGTCGGAAGTCTAATCTACCTGACTATGACAAGACCTGACATACATAGCCTATGCTGTTGGTATTGTTAGTCAGTTCATGCAGAAACCGAGGAAACCTCACGTCAGATGCAGCATACAGGATACTGAGGGAGGAGGGCTTTCTCCAGGTAAAGGAATCCTCATTCATGTCAACATCCTCTCAGTTGGAGCTATCGTGTTATTCAGACGCGGCCGGATGTTCAGATGACCGAAAGTATACATCGGGATTCTGTGTCTTCTTAGGTCACAGTCTTATCTCTTAGAAAAGTCAGAAACAAGCTACTGTCTCAAGATCGAGTACAGAAGCAGAATAAAGAGCTATGGCCTCAACAGCAAGCGAGGTCACGTGGATAAAGTCTCTTATGTCTGATCTCATCCTTATCATCTCCGATTTTGTTTGTCGCAAAAAATATAGCTGCAAATCCTGTTTTTAATGAAAGAACCAAGCATATAGATATGACTGCCACTGAATTCGGGAAAAAGAAGTGTGGTTTTATACTTGATTCACACATTTCTACTGATGAACAAGTCGCTTTTTCTTCACAAAAGCCCTCTGTCGACAGAAGCACTCATTCTTCACTAGCAAGCTCTCGATGATTGATCTCTACTCTCCAGCTTGAGGGGGAGTATGAATATGCATGTGCTTGTATTTTGAGTCATTCTTTCATTGAATTGTATTGTACTATAGTTGCCATGTATGGCTTGTACTACTGTATGTACAGTTGCCAAGAATGGCCTGTACTACATTCCTTGTATGGCCTCAATTAGGCCTAACTATTTGTAATCCCGGGTCTTCCCGAATCATCGAATGAACAAAATCTGAATTCTTTCACAGAGCCTTGAAACTAGAAACAGGTTTCGGCTGTGGTTTGAAAGAGTAAAAAAAAAAGACCTGGAACTCAAAACACGAACAGCTTGACGGCTGGTGTTCGGCCGGACTCGAAAAGGTCTTTCCGGTTCTGGTTCTGCTTGCTTCTTGTTCCAACTCGAAAGCCTGACGGGCCGCTTCCTAGAAACCAACCCATTTTTAGCCAATCTTCCTAAAATAGCCAAAGAATATCTCGAAACTCCGGCCAGGAAGTTTCTTGTTGAAGGACGGACTCGTCAGAGCAGGAAGTCCAGTATTTTTTGACTCAAAGCAGGAACTAAACAAAAAATCGCTATTGTCGAGCGAGATAGAACACGACACAAAAGCATTGGATTGTAATTGCAGTGGAATTCATTCACTTACGTTCACGCCTTATGAAATGATTAACCGATCAAAACAACACCTGCTGATAACAACCAGACCTGACCCAGCTGAAAAACGTATGAGCGCGTTTGACTAATAGGCTTTTCAGCCAGCTTCAAAACAAACTACTGAGCGCGCAACGGCTTTGAAGCCGTTGCTTGCTGGCTTCAAAGCCTATTAGTCAAACGCGCGCAGTAGTTTTGAAGCTGGGGGGACGTCACGTTTTTCTGCTGAAAAACGGAGTCATCGCCCCTATCACGCCTATCTAGTGACGTGACTAACGCGCGGGGGGGCTTTGGGGGGGCCTACGTTTGCTCCTCCGCTTGTTGAGCTGGCTAGTCCTTTCTAGTCTAGTCGAGTCATTTCTGGTTAAAGTGACTTACCGATCTTTAAAAAGAGGAGGGCTAGTCTTATCACTTCAAGTAGAGTGACGTCTATTATAGCTTGTTAGAGTGACTTACCCACCAGAAACAGCTAAGCAATCCCGTCTATTCTAGTCTTTTAGAGTGACGTCTAGTCTAGTCTGGTAAAAGGGACTGATCCATCTGGCTGGTTAGAGTGACTTACCTACCGAAGGGAAGAAAGGCGGCTAGTCTATTCAACTCTTGTCCAGTCCAGTCTATTCTTGTTAGAGTGCCCTCCAGAGACAAGCCTACCGGGAAAGAAAGCAAGCTAGTCCAGGCAAGAAGGCGACGTCTATTTTTCTATACCTTTCTCTACTGGAGGGGAACTCGACGTTGATATGCTGCCAGCTCTACTAGAGTGGCCTGTTCGAGTTAAGGCTGCCTCCGCTCGCCCTCTTATCGCCACTTTTTCCTCTATACACCTACCCCTTCGCCGAAGCTTCTGGCTTTTGATCAAGGCCCACTCTCTATGTTCGTATAAGTAAGGGAATGTACCTCTTGCAGGGAGTCTTTTGTCCCTTCGGGATCCCTCCTCATTCTTTAACGGGCCGGAATTCTATCTAGACAGTTCCGCATGCGGCGCTTTCTTCGAGCTGTCCATCCCTATTTGCCCCTTTTCCCCCCGTGCCGCGGTCCCACTGCAGGTAGCCACCCGTCTTGTTGCAGCTTTTCGTCCGTCCATAATAGCAAACTCGCCTTTGTTTGCTCTCCGCATCGTCAGAGCGCCCCGCCCCGGGACGTTGGCTGCTGTGTACGAAGATTGGGCTAGGCCCGCACTTGTTCCATCCAGCCCAGCCCGAAGTCGTACAATTCTTGTTCAATCCATAAACTGGTCCCCCCTAGCGTCGGTATTTTACCACTCGACTAAAACCAATTCTTCTTGGAAAAGGTTGATCGATGAGTTGTTTCTTCTCCCCTCAATTCGCGGAGGGCTCCTTCATCGCAACGATTCTTCCCCGTTCAAGAAGAACTGTTTTCGTAATCGAATTACGAAATAGATATACGAACTGTATAGGATCATTCGCTGGAATGGGATAAGTGATTCTTTTATGGGATCCCAATGGGATATTCGAATCCACTGAAGATGCAATAGGTATTTGTGATCGATCAGCTTCAAGTATGACCGAGGACTTTCTATCTGCATCCATAATAACTACACAATCTGGTTGTTGGTTCGACCCGAAATTGATCTTCTTGTTTCTCGAACGGATTTTTTTCGGACTTGAACAATTGGTCAAAAAACCCCCGATCCTCCATTGAGAATCATTGATACAGCCGATTCTCGTCGCCATTTGTTCCATTATCTCATCGAATAACGAATTGGTATTTACAAAGAAGGAACGGCCTTTTTGACGAATGGGAGATCCTATAAAATGACAAGCGTTTCGTAAACAAATCAGTGTTTTGTCTGAATC